AGTTAAAAGAACCTATTTACATAGGTTCTTTATACTTAATGGTTAACGGCGGCTGAATACGTAACGGTCCTAAGGTAGCATAATTCCTTGGCGGGTAAGCTCCGTCCTGCATGAACGGTGTAACGACTACCTCTTTGTCGATAGAATAGACTCTTTGTAAATAGAATTATCCATGAATATGTGGACTACTGCGGCCCGACGGTAAGACCCTGAGCACCTTTACTTCCCTGTGTAGATAGCGGTTAACCTTACCTTTTCCTTACGTACTCCAGTCAATACAAGTATACCAGTCCTACTAGATAGTAGGACGATAATGGATAGAAATTGAAACAGGACGCACTGCCAGCTGATTCACCGACCAATCCTTATGACGGTTACTAACGATTTCTACTTCCATCTCCTTTCAATTCAATGGAATGACCGTTCTTATAATCAGTCGATTGAAATATTATGTAGCTTGTTCATTTGGTGTCTCGTAGTGTACAGAATTGAGGTTAAACCCGAAGAAATTCATAAGCCTGTCAAGTTCCTGTAGAATAGTACACTCTCTTACAATATGGTTATCGAGCTCAAGAATGGTGTACACTATATAGAGTCCTCCCAACAGGACTGCTTGTGTTAACATGTTCAGTCAAGAAGGCAACAGCCTCGATGGAATCATTATGCCCTAAAAAGTACATCTAGATGTACTTACTTCAGAGGCTGTGTGGTTATTTTGGAATACCGTTAGTCTGTCCCAGCAACAGCGGTCATACAGGTACAGCCGAGTGTTATCCTCTATGGTAACCAGGCGTCAATAGCGGTCAGGTATACGATTAAGATGATGGTTCATTAAGTATAGGAATACAGTACCAAAGATAAGAATTGCAGAGCCTAAGGAACATAATTGGTTCCATGAATTTAGATTGTCTGGATAATCTGGGATGCGTCGGGGTAACACACTAAATCCGAGTATGTGCATTGGAATAAATGTGATGAAAATACCGGTTAAGAAGATCAATGTGAACAGAATTGCAATTCTGTTCACTACGAGGTTAAACCCGAAGAAATTGGTTTGAAAGCAAGAAATTCCAGCTAGTATGGATATGACCGCACCTAATGACAATACGAAATGGAAGTGAGCGATCACATAATAGGTATCATGTAAGGATACATCGACTGCGGCATTGCCTAACACTACACCAGTAGTACCACCTAAGGTAAATGTAACAATAAAGCTGAGTGCATACAGAGTGCTGCTATGAAAGGTAACGTTGTTGCTGCCCATGTATGTGGTGATCCAATTAAATACTTTGGTTCCAGTAGGTAATGAAATTAATATTGTGACTGCGGTGAAATATGATCTTGTATCGCCTTCCAATCCAACAGTCATCATATGATGTGCCCAAACCATACTACCTAATACTGAAATACATCCCATAGCCAGTATCATAGATTGTGATCCAAAGATCACTTTATTGTATGACGTTGAAATGACTTGACTGATTATAGCAAAGCCTGGTATAATTAATACATATACTTCAGGATGACCGAAGAACCAGAATAGGTGTTGATATAACACAGGATCTCCATAAAATACAGGGTCAAAGAAGATAGTATTAAAATGTAGGTCAGTTATTAACATTACCAACGCGGCGGTAAGCACCGGAAGGGTGCTTATTAACATTAATGATGTAAATATGATTGACCATGAATTAAAGGTCATAATACCCAAAGTATAACCATTGGATCTCAAATGGAATATTGTAGTCATAAAATTAATACTAGACAGTAAACTTGAAAATCCTGCTATAAGCAGTCCAGCTACGATCACATCGATCGCTAATGGACTTAAAGACAAGGTACTACTTAAAGGTGGATATAACGTCCAACCTGGTCCATATCCGAATTCGGATAACGATGACAGTAGCACCAACAGAAACGCTACAGGAAGTAATAACAATGAAATACTATTTAAGCGAGGGAACGCCACTTCGGACGAGCCACACAAAACAGGAACATAATAGTTACCAAACCCACCAAACAGAGCCGGCTGAACATTAAAAAAGATCATTATTAGACCGTGTAGAGTAAATGTATAATTATAGTAGTTCTGGTTTTCCATCGAAATTATACGAATTCCACTAGAATATAATTCTATTCTAATTAAAAGGGACATCAGCGTAGCCAACAGACCGAATAGCAATGCAAACCATAGATAATATAACCCTAAGGTTTTATGATTACAATTGGATAATACTATTGAGAAGTGGAAATTAAATGGACTTCGTAATGAATTTAATGCAAAAAAGTACATTTTGTATGAAAACGCTAGCCTGGTTATAATAGAACTGAACCAGGTTCAAAGGGAATGAGAGTTCACCGTTAGAAGCTATGCGTGAGCTGGGTTAAGAGCGTCTTGAGGCAGTTTGTTCCCTATCTACCGTAATAGTAACCTCGTTCGGCTTGCTCCTTACATCATCGATGTAGTAGTTTAATCACCTTCTATAACTATGCTGACTGGAGTAATATAAATACATAGTATTCTTAAAAGGAATCGGTATGATACATAATAACCGGTCATTTTAATCCCGTTTAGAAACAGATGCTAGGCCAATAACCCAAAATGGTACCGGGCAAATGACATAGTCTTGAACTCTTCATCAAAGTTATCAGAGTCTTGTGTTGGTACTTAACAGACGCTACCTTACCATGAAGCCAAAGAAGCTGGTTTTTACCATGATTATACTACCACTACTCCATCCTCTTACAATCAGTCGATTGAAATATTATATAGCTTGTTCATTTGGTGTCTCGTAGTGTAATCATATTATTATCCCCATCTCGTAGAGATGGTAGTTAATCTGTAGCGATTGCATGGTACCGAGGTCAAATTCATTTTACGATCCCAGGCTGGTTACAAGAAAATATTAGCTTTTTTAAAGTTTATTGCTATCTATTTATGTTCCAGTCTAGCTATTAATCAGGTTAAAGCTCATTTACAAACATATCCATTTCTAAGCGTTCTATTCGGTACTACACTTAGATACTTTAGCGTCGGAATCCTTCTGTCATGCAACTTCATCTTCTTTTTACTATTTTTATATTCACTACGAGAAAGTTACTTCTCTACATTCTCAGCAATATCTTCTTGTTGTCTCGGAATTATATTAACCGAAGCGCTTCTATTCGCCGGATATTTCTGGGGAGCCTTTCAGCTGAGCTGGTCAAGTATGACCGAAGCCGCGATTCCAGCATCTTCGCGTTCATTGATATTGACTATCACGCTACTATTAAGCTCCGCTTCTATAGTATGCAGCTATCTACTGACTATTCGAGATAAATCTATTTATGGTGGTGCAAGTTTCGTTGTATTGACAATAGTAGCTATTGGCATCACATTTAGTTCATTACAAACTACTGAATTTATGATGATACATTATTCTATTAATGATTCATTACAGTGTTGTCTATTCTTTACCTTAACAGGTTTACATTTCAGTCATGTATTCGTAGGAGTAGTGTTACTACTCGCCCGAATTGGTACATACACCCTAATATATCAGGACAATAATTCGAATACCCTACCATTTGGTCAGGCTTACTCCATTCCCACTCAACATGATAATTATAGCCTAGTTTACTGGCATTTCGTTGAATTAGTATGGCTTGTATTACAATTTGTATTTTATACTGAATAATATACAGTGGCGTGACGAGCGGTGTGTTCAAGGCTAGGAATTCGTTGCCATTCTTCTTAAGTACCATTGATGTACTTCGCATATGATCCTCAGCTGTTGATGTACGCTGTATACTCCAATTCTATTGTATTCTGTTATCATGCTCTCTTACCAAACAATACTGCTGTCGACAGCAGGTGAAAAGGATTACAGCTACCAGGCACAGCCTCTTATAATTGTATCCATGGTTATCCGGTTGATTAGACGGTTCACTGATCATGGTATAGCTAACAGTATAGTATCGTAATGGATCACGTTCAGCCGTACATTGACACAGGGTCGTTTGACCGGGAAGTTAGCGTCTTTTTGTTGAATTGGGCTATAACCAACAGCGTAACAAAAGAACCAATTAAATGGTAAGAACCATCATCGATGATGGTTCTAGTGGGTTGACTGTGTATTCCTTTTTAAAATAGAATGGTAACACAGATGGTTCCATAACAACGGATGGTGTCGCTGGGTAACTATGATCACACTGGACCTTACGGTCTTGACACTATTCCTCAGACACGGCAGAGCTTCCTAGCCATTCTGTATTCCACTACCTCGATACACTACTACGATAGCAATGGCTAGTCGCATATAATCCTTATCTGGAAATTAGATCACATGCTTTATGGTTTATGACCGTCAGGCTAAAAACAAAAGAACCAATTACTTTATTGCTATCTATTTATGTTCCAGTCTAGCTATTAATCAGGTTAAAGCTCATTTACAAACATATCCATGTCCGATTAATATAAATTTCATGTGGAATTTTGGGTTTTTGGTCGCAATTGCGTTTTTCATACAGATTATTTCCGGTGTGTTACTAGCATCACTATTTACTGCAGAGATTACATTAGCCTATAATAGTGTACAATATATATTAAGGGAAATCGGATCCGGATGGTTATTTAGGTATCTTCACGCCACTGTGGCTTCATTCGTATTTATATTTACATACATTCACATTATAAGAGCAATATCCTTTGGATCATGTTATTATCTATCCTTGACTTGGTCAAGTGGCTTAGTGATGTTCGTACTTACTATTGTCACTGCATTTTTAGGCTATGTTTTACCTTGGGGTCAGATGAGTTTCTGGGCTGCAACGGTGATCACCAATTTACTGTCATCGATACCATACTTGGTATCCTGGTTATGTGGTGGTTATTACGTATCCAATCCGACGCTTAAACGTTTTTTCGTGCTCCATTTTATACTTCCATTCGTAGTGCTCGGACTGATTATAATACACATATTATATCTACACATAACCGGTAGTAACAATCCATTAGGAATTGATACTCCGAATAAAGTTACTTTTTACCCAACCATATTATGGTTAGATCTTAAAGGATTAAGTACCTTTTTAGTGATTCTTTCGATACAGGTATTTATTGGTATCGTTACGCTGTCCCACCCAGATAATAGCTGTGTTGTCGATAGATTCGTAACTCCATTACAAATTGTACCAGAATGGTACTTCCTACCATTCTATGCGATGCTAAAATCAATACCACATAAAACCAGTGGACTAATTGTAATGATATGTTCCATTCAATGTCTATACTTATTAGCCGAGCAGCGTCAAGTAAATACGAAGCTACCAATTAAATATACCCACGGTAGATCAATAACATCCATGTCATTCTGGCTATATTCTTCACTATATTCATTGATCTGGGTAGGTAGCCAATTACCTCAGTGTACCTTCCTTTCCTACGGACGTATCTTTGTAATTAGTTATTTCATCATGATTCTGGTAATTTTGGGTCTATTGTTATCTTCACCATACAGGTAGTGTACTTTGAATCAACAGATGTGTGGGAGATAGTTACAACGGTTGACTGCCGAGACACAGTCGGTACGAAGTCGTAACAAGGTAGTTGACGGTGAACTTGTGGCTGAACTGTTCGGTATTGCATGCCTGGTAATATATATACAATTAACGGCACGAAGGTTCGCCGGGGATAACAGGTCAACCGATGATCGGAGCTCTCATCCTGTCATTGTAGTGGTACCTCCATGTCGACTCATAGCTGCCTTGGTAACTATTTACTTACACAGACGAAGCAGCGGATAAAGAATAGCTGACTATTCAGCAAACGAATACGTACCGGAAAGAGTATATTTATGAACAGAATACAGAATAGAATTAATATTACAACGGATATACTCAAGGTAGGAATAAGAACCAACAACGATGGACCAAAGAAGAGCTCAGACGCTATCACTATAACTAGCTGTATATACGATGACTTACCTGAATCCATCGTATAGCTTGCTAACGGCTTGAACGGTAATAATATCGATTTAAGGATGAAACCTTCCTGAGCGACTCGTAAGACACCGGATGGTATGGTCACAGCGATTACAATCGGTTAAGTTCTGTGTTCCAGCGCTATTCTTAGCTTCTAACACTCCTTTAACTTAACACTGTATGGACACTACCACCAGGCTAAGAGTCTATGTAACACACTTCCCTTCTCGCCTTCTTCGATAGATTACATAGAATACCGTCCATCACATGTTTGATTGACATTTAACCGCTAACTCCGATTATTCCAAGTATACTTTAACATACCAAGGTACGGTCTTTACCACTACAATTAGACTTCTAGTGAAATCTCTCTCGATTACCATGACGAGCTACTCCACAGCAAAGGACCACTCAAAAAACTTATGGATCT